GTCCTCATAGCTTAAACCAAAGCATGACACTGAAGATGTCAAGATGGATGCTACGCACACCTGAGGACAAAAGACTTAGTCCTAACCTTACTGTTGGTTGTTGCTAGGTATATACATGCAAGTATCCGCGCCCCAGTGTAGATGCCCTCAGTACCTCTCACCCAGGTCAGTAGGAGCGGGTATCAGGCTCACACCTTCCCCCACGTAGCCCAAAACGCCTTGCACTTGCCACACCCCCACGGGTCATCAGCAGTAATTAATATTAAGCAATGAGTGTAAACTTGACTTAGCCATAGCAATACAGGGTTGGTAAATCTTGTGCCAGCCACCGCGGTTATACAAGAAACCCGAATCAACTTTACCTTTAAACGGCGTAAAGAGTGGTAACATGTTATCAAAGTACCTAAGATTAAAACGCAACTGAGCTGTCGCAAGCCCAAGATGCCCCTAAGGCCACCACCTAAAGAAGATCTTAGAGCAACGATTAATTGAAATCCACGAAAGCCAGGGCCCAAACTGGGATTAGATACCCCACTATGCCTGGCCGTAAATCTTGATGCTTTATCTAACCTGAGCATCCGCCCGAGAACTACGAGCGCAAACGCTTAAAACTCTAAGGACTTGGCGGTGCCCCAAATCCACCTAGAGGAGCCTGTTCTGTAATCGATGATCCACGATACACCCGACCATTCCTTGCAAAAACAGCCTATATACCGCCGTCGCCAGCTCACCCTGCTTGAAGGTCCAACAGTGAACGCAATAGTTTTTACCACTAAAAAGACAGGTCAAGGTATAGCCTATGGAATGGAAGCAATGGGCTACATTTTCTAACATAGAAAACACGGCAAAGGGACATGAAACTGCCCCTGGAAGGAGGATTTAGCAGTAAAGTGGGACAATAGAGCCCTCTTTAAGCCGGCCCTGGGGCACGTACACACCGCCCGTCACCCTCCTCAAAGGCGCCCCCCACCCCCCCATAACTAATAAGCCATCCAGCCAAAGATGAGGTAAGTCGTAACAAGGTAAGTGTACCGGAAGGTGCACTTAGACTACCAAGACGTAGCTTAACCCAAAGCATTCAGCTTACACCTGAAAGATGTCTAATTACAACAGATCGTCTTGAAGCCAAATTCTAGCCCAATTACATTGACCCAGAATAACAAAGCCACTCCATATCACTTAACTAAAACATTTACTAGTCCCAGTATAGGTGATAGAAAAGACCTCCATGGAGCGATAGAGACCACGTACCGTAAGGGAAAGATGAAATAACAGTGAACAAAACCAAGCTAAAAAAAGCAAAGATCAGCCCTTGTACCTTTTGCATCATGGTCTAGCAAGAAAAACCAAGCAAAACGAATTGAAGCTTGCCTTCCCGAAACCTAAGCGAGCTACTTACGAGCAGCTATAATTGAGCGAACCCGTCTCTGTTGCAAAAGAGTGGGATGACTTGTCAGTAGAGGTGAAAAGCCAACCGAGCTGGGTGATAGCTGGTTGCCTGTGAAACGAATTTAAGTTCACTCTTAATTCTTCTCCAAGGAAACCCCCAGAACCCTAATGAAGCGAATTAAGGGCTATTTAAAGGAGGTACAGCTCCTTTAAAAAAGAGTACACTCTCCACGAGCGGATAAGCATCAAAACCCTAAAAGATTATAGTGGGCCCTCAAGCAGCCATCAATGAAGAGTGCGTTAAAGCTCCATATACTAAAAATCCAATAACTTTGCGACTCCCTCCCCACTAACAGGCTAACCTATATTTCAATAGGAGAATTAATGCTAGAATGAGTAACTAGGGTACCTCCCTCTACAACGCAAACTTACATCTTTACATTATTAACAAACACCAAATATACAACTAATACAACAAGCAAAGTATAAAACAGTTTGTTAACCCGACAGAGGAGCGTCCACCAAGAAAGATTAAAACCTGTAAAAGGAACTAGGCAAGCACGTCAAGGCCCGACTGTTTACCAAAAACATAGCCTTCAGCAAACCCCAAACAAGTATTGAAGGTGATGCCTGCCCGGTGACTACGTTCAACGGCCGCGGTATCCTAACCGTGCAAAGGTAGCGCAATCAATTGTCCCATAAATCGAGACCTGTATGAATGGCTAAACGAGGTCTTAACTGTCTCTTACAGGCAATCAGTGAAATTGATCTCCCCGTGCAAAAGCGGGGATAAAACCATAAGACGAGAAGACCCTGTGGAACTTCAAAATCAGCAACCACGCCAAAATACATTTCCCCCCAACCACTCGGGGCCACTTACACACAAAGCCACTGGTCTGCATTTTTTGGTTGGGGCGACCTTGGAGAAAAACAAATCCTCCAAAAACCGGACCAAACCTCTTGACTAAGAGCAACCCCTCAACGTGCTAATAGCAACCAGACCCAATACAATTGATCAATGGACCAAGCTACCCCAGGGATAACAGCGCAATCTCCTTCAAGAGTCCATATCGACGAGGAGGTTTACGACCTCGATGTTGGATCAGGACATCCTAGTGGTGCAGCAGCTGCTAAGGGTTCGTTTGTTCAACGATTAACAGTCCTACGTGATCTGAGTTCAGACCGGAGCAATCCAGGTCGGTTTCTATCTATGATGAACTCTTCCCAGTACGAAAGGATCGGAAAAGTGAGGCCTATACCACAAGCAAGCCTTCGCCTTAAGTAATGAATGCAACTAATTACAAAAGGCTATCTCACCACAACCACGTCCTAGAGAAGGACCAGCTAGCGTGGCAGAGCTTGGCAAATGCAAAAGGCTTAAGTCCTTTAATTCAGAGGTTCAAATCCTCTCCCTAGCTTTATTAATCCTTCCCACCCATGCACAACTACCCCCTCCTTGTTAACTTGATCATAGCTCTTTCCTACGCCCTACCCATTCTAATCGCCGTGGCTTTCCTGACCCTAGTAGAGCGTAAAATCCTCAGCTACATGCAAGGTCGAAAAGGCCCAAACGTAGTAGGCCCTTTTGGGCTTCTTCAACCCCTAGCAGATGGGGTAAAACTGTTCATCAAAGAGCCAATCCGCCCATCTACCTCCTCTCCAATCCTCTTCGTCACAACCCCCATACTGGCACTCCTCCTAGCTATTTCAATTTGAGCCCCCCTCCCCCTTCCATTCCCCCTCGCCGACCTTAATCTAGGACTTTTATTTCTACTGGCCATATCAAGCTTAGCAGTATACTCTATTTTATGATCAGGATGGGCCTCTAATTCTAAATATGCATTAATCGGTGCACTGCGAGCAGTAGCCCAAACTATTTCTTATGAAGTTACCCTGGCAATTATTCTTCTCTCCATTATCCTCCTTAGCGGTAACTACACCCTGGGGACCCTCGCAATTACACAGGAGCCTCTTTACCTAATCTTCTCCTGCTGACCTCTCGCAATGATGTGATATGTTTCTACCCTCGCCGAGACTAACCGTGCTCCCTTTGACCTGACAGAAGGGGAATCCGAACTAGTTTCAGGCTTCAACGTAGAGTATGCAGCAGGCCCTTTCGCATTATTCTTTCTAGCTGAGTACGCCAACATCATGTTCATAAACACACTCACCGCCATCCTATTCTTTAACCCAAGTCTCTTTAACTTGCCTCAAGAACTTTTCCCCGTAGTGCTAGCCACCAAAACCCTACTTCTTTCTGCGGGCTTTCTATGGATTCGCGCATCCTATCCACGATTCCGATATGACCAACTTATGCACCTCTTATGGAAAAACTTCCTCCCACTCACACTAGCCCTGTGCCTGTGACACACAAGCCTGCCCATTTGCTACGCGGGCTTACCCCCATACCTATAACCCCAAAGGAAATGTGCCTGAGATTTAAGGGTCACTATGATAAAGTGGACACAGAGGCTACCAACCCTCTCATTTCCTAAAATTAGAAAAACAGGAATCGAACCTGCACAAAAGGGATCAAAACCCTTTATACTTCCTTTATATTATTTCCTACCCAGTAGGGTCAGCTAAATAAGCTATCGGGCCCATACCCCGAAAATGATGGTTTAACTCCTTCCCCTATTAATGAACCCCCAGGCAAAACTAATCTTCATCGCTAGCCTACTACTAGGATCAACTATTACAATTTCAAGCAACCATTGAATCATAGCCTGAACTGGCCTTGAAATCAACACATTAGCCATTCTCCCCCTAATCTCAAAATCTCACCACCCGCGGGCCATTGAAGCAGCAACTAAGTACTTTTTAGTACAAGCAACTGCTTCCGCTTTAGTACTGTTCTCCAGCATAACTAATGCATGACACACCGGACAATGGGACATCACGCAGCTAACACATCCAACGTCTTGCCTCATCCTAACAGCAGCCATTGCCATAAAATTAGGCCTGGTCCCCTTTCACTTCTGGTTCCCCGAAGTCCTTCAGGGCACATCCCTAATCATCAGCCTCCTGCTATCAACGGCCATAAAATTCCCACCTATCACACTACTGTACCTAACCTCTAACTCACTAAACCCTACATTACTAGTTACCATGGCCATCCTCTCTACAGCCCTAGGAGGATGAATAGGCCTTAACCAGACACAAATCCGTAAAATCCTAGCCTTCTCCTCCATCTCTCACCTAGGCTGAATGGCCGTCATTCTTTCCTATAACCCCAAACTCACCCTACTTAACTTCTACCTTTACAGCCTAATAACTGCAACCGTATTCCTCACCCTAAACACCATAAAAGCACTGAAACTATCAACATTAATAACTGCATGAACAAAAGTCCCATCCCTCAGCACCATCCTCGTCATTACACTACTCTCCCTAGCTGGTCTTCCCCCCCTAACAGGCTTCCTACCCAAATGGCTCATCATCCAAGAGCTAACCAAACAAGACATAGCCCTTACAGCAATACTAATCTCCCTACTCTCGCTACTCAGTCTATTCTTCTATCTTCGCCTAGCGTACTGTACAGCAATCACACTCCCCCCTCACACAACAAATCACATAAAACTATGGCACGTTAACAAACCAACTAATGTCTTAATTGCCATCTTAGCCACTCTCTCCATCACTCTCCTCCCCCTCTCCCCCATACTACTTGCCATTATTTAAAGAAACTTAGGATTAATTTTAAACCGAAGGCCTTCAAAGCCTTAAACAAGAGTTAGACTCTCTTAGTTTCTGCTAAAATTCGCAGGATATTACCCTGCATCTCCTGATTGCAACTCAGGTGCTTTAATTAAGCTAGAACTTTATCCAACACTAGGCAGATGGGCTTCGATCCCACGATAATATAGTTAACAGCTATATGCCCAAACCAACAGGCTTCTGCCTAAGACTCCGGTGTATGACCAATACACATCGATGAGCTTGCAACTCAACATGAACTTCACCACAGAGCCGATAAGAAGAGGAATTAAACCTCTGTAAAAAGGACTACAGCCTAACGCCTTTACACTCAGCCATCTTACCATACAACTTACCCATGACCTTTATCAACCGATGATTATTCTCAACAAACCATAAAGACATTGGTACCCTGTACCTTATTTTCGGTGCATGAGCCGGAATAGTCGGAACTGCCCTAAGCCTTCTTATTCGAGCAGAACTAGGTCAACCTGGAGCCTTACTAGGAGACGACCAAATCTACAACGTAGTTGTCACTGCCCATGCTTTCGTTATAATCTTCTTTATAGTAATGCCTATCATGATTGGAGGTTTCGGTAACTGACTAGTCCCACTTATAATCGGAGCCCCAGACATAGCATTCCCTCGAATAAACAACATAAGCTTCTGACTTCTCCCACCTTCATTCCTTCTACTCCTAGCCTCCTCAACCGTAGAAGCAGGGGCAGGGACAGGATGAACTGTTTACCCACCTCTAGCTGGCAATCTAGCCCACGCCGGGGCCTCAGTAGACCTAGCCATCTTCTCACTCCACCTAGCAGGAATCTCTTCAATCCTGGGAGCAATCAATTTCATCACAACAGCAATCAACATAAAACCACCCGCCCTATCTCAATATCAAACACCCCTATTCGTTTGATCCGTCCTAATCACTGCAGTCTTACTACTACTATCTCTCCCAGTCCTTGCCGCTGGAATCACTATACTCCTAACAGATCGCAACCTAAATACTACATTCTTTGATCCAGCAGGAGGAGGGGACCCAGTATTATACCAACACCTATTCTGATTCTTCGGCCACCCAGAAGTATACATCCTTATCCTGCCAGGATTCGGAATTATTTCTCACGTAGTAGCCTACTACGCAGGAAAAAAAGAACCATTCGGGTATATAGGAATAGTATGAGCTATACTGTCCATTGGATTCCTAGGCTTTATTGTTTGAGCACACCACATGTTTACAGTAGGAATGGACGTAGACACTCGAGCATACTTCACATCCGCCACTATAATCATTGCTATCCCAACTGGGATCAAAGTCTTCAGCTGACTGGCAACACTACACGGAGGCACTATCAAATGAGATCCCCCAATACTATGAGCCTTAGGCTTCATCTTCCTCTTTACCATCGGAGGGCTAACAGGAATTGTCCTTGCAAACTCCTCTCTAGACATTGCACTGCACGACACCTACTACGTAGTCGCCCACTTCCACTACGTCCTATCCATAGGAGCAGTATTCGCCATTCTAGCCGGTTTCACACACTGATTCCCTCTATTCACTGGCTATACCCTCCACGCCACATGAGCCAAAATTCACTTCGGAGTAATATTCGTAGGAGTAAACCTCACCTTCTTCCCTCAACACTTCCTAGGCCTAGCCGGTATGCCACGACGATACTCCGACTACCCAGACGCCTACACAATATGAAACGCCATCTCATCCGTAGGCTCCCTCATCTCTTTAACAGCCGTAATCATGCTGGTATTCATCATCTGAGAGGCTTTCGCATCCAAACGTAAAGCACCACAATCAGAACTAGCCAGCACCAACGTCGAATGAATCCACGGCTGCCCTCCTCCATACCATACTTTCGAAGAACCAGCCTTTGTGCAAGTCCAAGAAAGGAAGGAATCGAACCCCCATATGTTGGTTTCAAGCCAACCGCATAAACCACTTATGCTTCTTTCTTATTCAGAAGTGTTAGTAAAACAATCACGTAGCCTTGTCAAGACTAAATTACAGGTGAGAGCCCTGTACACTTCAAAACTATCCAAAACATGGCCAACCACTCACAATTAGGTTTTCAAGACGCCGCCTCACCTATCATAGAAGAACTAGTAGAATTCCATGATCATGCCCTCATAGTTGCCCTAGCCATCTGCAGCCTAGTGCTATACCTACTAACTTTCATACTCACAGAAAAACTGTCATCCAGCACCATTAACGCACAAGAGATCGAACTTGTCTGAACTATCCTCCCCGCTATCGTCCTAATCATACTAGCTCTCCCTTCCCTTCAAATTCTGTATATGATAGACGAAATCAGCGAACCCGACTTAACCCTAAAAGCTATCGGTCACCAATGATACTGAAGTTACGAATACACGGACTTCAAAGACCTCACATTCGACTCTTACATGATCCCTACTTCAGACCTACCGCTTGGCCACTTCCGACTTCTAGAAGTGGACCATCGAGTCATCGTACCCATAGAATCCCCAGTTCGAGTCATTGTCACAGCTGACGACGTCCTCCACTCTTGAGCAGTCCCAAGCCTAGGAGTAAAAACGGATGCAATTCCAGGACGACTAAACCAAACTTCATTCGTCGCCACCCGCCCCGGAGTCTTCTACGGACAATGCTCAGAAATCTGCGGAGCCAACCACAGCTTCATGCCAATCGTAGTAGAATCTGCCCCTCTCCCACACTTCGAGAACTGATCATCCCTACTCCCATCCTAATCATTAAGAAGCTATGAACCAGCACTAGCCTTTTAAGCTAGAGACAGAGGACAGACATCCCTCCTTAATGGTATGCCCCAACTAAACCCAAATCCATGATTCTTTACAATACTAATCTCATGGCTAACCTATTCCCTTATCATCCAACCTAAAATTTTAGCGTTCATCACAACGAACCCACCATCCAGCAAAACACCCACAACCTCAAGCACAACCCCCTGAAACTGACCATGAACTTAAGCTTCTTCGACCAATTCTCCAGTCCTTCACTCCTAGGCATCCCCCTAATTTTAATCTCACTAGTATTCCCAGCCCTCCTGCTGCCCTCCCCCGATAACCGATGAGTTACCAACCGCCTTTCAACCCTACAACTATGATTCATTAATCTTACCACAAAACAATTAATGATACCTCTAGACAAAAAAGGCCATAAATGAGCATTAATCCTAACTTCCCTAATAATATTCCTTCTATTAATCAACCTCTTAGGCCTACTACCATACACATTCACCCCAACAACTCAATTATCCATAAACCTAGCCCTAGCTTTCCCACTCTGACTAGCAACCCTTCTAACAGGTCTACGAAACCAACCCTCAGCTTCCCTGGCCCACCTACTACCAGAAGGCACCCCAACCCTACTAATCCCAGCTCTCATCCTAATCGAAACCACCAGCCTTCTAATCCGCCCTCTGGCGTTAGGGGTACGACTAACAGCCAACTTAACAGCAGGCCACCTTCTCATCCAACTAATCTCTACAGCAACAGTAAGCTTGTTCTCCACTATACCTGTAGTCTCCCTTTTAACACTACTGGTACTATTTCTACTGACCATCCTAGAAGTAGCAGTAGCTATAATCCAAGCCTACGTCTTCGTACTTCTACTAAGCCTGTACCTACAAGAAAACATCTAACACCAATGACCCACCAAGCACATTCCTTCCACATAGTAGACCCCAGCCCATGACCCATCTTTGGAGCAGCCGCTGCCCTCCTTACTACCTCAGGCCTAACCATGTGATTCCACTACAACTCCCCACAACTCCTAATTATTGGACTAACCTGCACCGCCCTAGTAATAATCCAATGGTGACGGGATATCATCCGGGAAAGCACATTCCAAGGCCACCATACACCCACAGTGCAAAAAGGCCTCCGATATGGAATAGTCCTATTCATCACATCCGAAGCATTCTTCTTCCTAGGATTCTTCTGAGCTTTCTTCCACTCCAGTTTAGCACCCACCCCAGAACTAGGAGGACAGTGACCCCCAGTCGGAATCCAACCCCTTAACCCAATAGAAGTCCCACTACTAAACACGGCAATCCTCCTGGCCTCTGGAGTTACTGTCACATGGGCGCACCACAGCATCACAGAAGCCAACCGAAAACAGGCAATCCAAGCCCTAACCCTAACAGTCCTACTAGGGTTCTACTTCACCGCTCTCCAAGCCATAGAATACTATGAAGCCCCATTCTCCATTGCCGACGGAGTCTATGGATCAACCTTCTTTGTCGCTACCGGATTCCATGGCCTCCACGTCATCATTGGTTCAACATTCCTCCTAGTCTGCCTATACCGCCTAATCAAATACCACTTTACCTCCGGCCACCACTTCGGATTTGAAGCAGCAGCTTGATACTGACACTTTGTAGACGTCGTATGACTATTCCTTTACATGACCATCTACTGATGAGGATCCTACTCTTCTAGTATACTCATTACAATGGACTTCCAATCCTTAAAATCTGGTTTCAACCCAGAGAAGAGTAATTAACATAATCCTATTCATAATCATCCTGTCTCTAACTCTAAGCATCATCCTAACCCTACTAAACTTTTGACTAGCTCAAACAAACCCAGATTCAGAAAAACTATCTCCATACGAATGCGGATTTGACCCCCTCGGATCCGCCCGACTCCCATTCTCAATTCGATTCTTCCTAGTAGCCATTCTCTTCCTGCTATTCGACCTAGAAATTGCCCTCTTACTGCCCCTCCCATGAGCCACCCAACTTCAATCCCCTACCACCACCCTAACCTGAACCTCCATTCTCCTCCTTCTGCTTACTTTAGGACTAGTATACGAATGAGTCCAAGGAGGGTTAGAGTGAGCAGAATAAAGAAAGTTAGTCTAACCAAGACAGTTGATTTCGACTCAACAGATTATAGCTACAACCCTATAACTTTCTTTATGTCCCCCCTACACCTTAGTTTCTACTCAGCCTTCACTCTAAGCAGCCTAGGATTAGCTTTCCACCGAACCCACCTAATCTCCGCCCTACTATGTCTAGAAAGCATGATATTATCAATATACATTGCCTTGACAATATGACCCATTCAAACACAAACATCAACTGCAACCCTCATGCCCATCCTAATATTATCATTTTCCGCCTGCGAAGCAGGAACAGGACTAGCCTTACTAGTCGCCTCTACCCGAACCCACGGCTCTGACCACCTACACAACTTCAACCTACTAAAATGCTAAAAATCATCATCCCAACTATCATACTACTGCCCCTGACCTTCCTCTCCCCCTCCAAGCATCTTTGAACAAACACAACTACCCACAGCTTCCTAATCGCTTTCGCAAGCCTACAGTGACTAACCCCAACATATTATCCGAACAAAGGACTAACCCCCTGAACCGCCATCGACCAAATTTCGTCCCCTCTACTTGTTCTATCCTGCTGACTGCTACCCCTCATAATCATAGCAAGCCAAAACCACCTAGAACAAGAACCAACCATCCGGAAACGAGTCTTCATCACAACAATAATTATAGCCCAACCCTTTATCCTTCTAGCCTTCTCTGCCTCAGAAATCATATTATTCTACATTGCTTTCGAAGCTACCCTGATCCCTACCCTAATCCTAATCACACGCTGAGGAAATCAACCAGAACGACTAAGCGCAGGCATCTACCTCCTATTCTACACACTTGCTAGTTCACTCCCACTGCTCATTACCATCCTACACCTGCACAATCAGATCGGGACACTATACCTACCAATACTAAAACTCTCCCACCCAACAATAGCCAACTCCTGATCAAACTTAGCATGCAGCCTAGCCCTACTCCTAGCCTTCATAGTAAAAGCCCCCCTATACGGACTCCACCTATGACTTCCCAAAGCCCACGTAGAAGCTCCCATTGCAGGATCCATACTCCTTGCCGCCCTACTACTTAAACTGGGAGGATATGGCATCATACGAATCACCATCCTAGTAAACCCACCACTAAATAACCTTCACTACCCTTTCATCACCCTAGCCCTATGAGGAGCCATCATAACTAGTGCAATCTGCCTACGCCAAATCGACCTAAAATCACTAATCGCCTACTCCTCCGTAAGCCACATAGGCCTAGTTGTTGCCGCAGCTATAATCCAAACCCAATGAGCGTTCTCAGGTGCAATAATCCTCATAATCTCCCACGGCCTCACCTCCTCCATACTATTCTGCCTGGCCAACACAAACTACGAACGAACACACAGCCGGATTCTAGTACTTGCACGAGGCCTACAACCCCTCCTCCCTCTCATGGCCATCTGATGGCTATTGGCAAACCTAACAAACATGGCACTTCCCCCAACTATCAACCTCATAGCAGAACTTACCATCGTAATCGCGCTCTTCAACTGATCCTCTTTCACCCTCATCCTTACAGGAACCACCATATTCCTAACCGCCTCGTACACATTATACATGCTCACAATGACACAACGGGGAACACTACCATCCCACATTACATCCATCCAAAACTCCTCTACCCGAGAACATCTACTCATAGCCCTACATATGCTTCCCATGATCCTCCTCATCCTAAAACCAGAACTCATCTCTGGGGCTCCCATATGCAAGTATAGTTTTAAACCAAACGTTAGATTGTGATCCTAAAGATAGAAGTTAAACTCTTCTTACTTGCCGAGGGGAGGTTAAACCAACAAGAACTGCTAATTCCTGTATCTGAGTATAAAACCTCAGCCCCCTTACTTTCAAAGGATAACAGAAATCCAGTGGTCTTAGGAACCATTCATCTTGGTGCAAATCCAAGTGAAAGTAATGGACCTGTCATTAGTCCTAACTTCTTCCATACTACTCACCCTAACCGTCCTGCTCACACCTATCATCCTCCCATTGATGTCAGATAACCTAAAAAATACCCCCTCCACCATCACAAACACTGTCAAAACCTCATTCCTAATCAGCCTAATCCCGGCAACCATCTATCTCCACTCAGGCCTAGAAAACACCACCTCCCTATGACAATGAGAATTCATCACGAACTTTAAAATCCCTATCAGCTTCAAAATAGACTTCTACTCCCTCACATTCTTCCCAATCGCACTCTTCGTATCATGATCTATCCTGCAATTCGCCTCATGATACATAGCTACAGACCCCCATATTACAAAATTCTTCACCTACCTTCTACTATTCCTCATTGCCATACTAATCTTAATTACCGCTAACAACCTATTTATCCTATTCATCGGCTGAGAAGGAGTCGGAATCATATCGTTCCTGCTAATCAGCTGATGACACGGGCGGGCGGACGCCAACACGGCTGCCCTACAAGCCGTCCTATACAACCGAGTCGGAGATGTAGGCCTCATCCTATGCATAGCCTGACTAGCTTCCACAATAAACACCTGAGAACTCCAACAAATCTCCTCCCCAACCGAAATTCCTACACTTCCCCTTCTAGGCCTCATCCTGGCCGCAACAGCCAAATCCGCCCAATTCGGTCTCCACCCTTGACTCCCAGCAGCCATAGAAGGCCCCACTCCCGTTTCCGCCCTACTGCACTCTAGCACAATAGTCGTAGCCGGAATCTTCCTACTTATCCGAACTCATCCCATATTCAACAACAACACTACAGCCTTAACCCTCTGCCTGTGTTTAGGTGCCCTATCCACACTATTTGCAGCCACATGCGCTCTAACCCAAAACGACATCAAAAAAATCATCGCATTCTCCACATCAAGCCAACTAGGCCTAATAATAGTTACTATCGGACTAAACCTACCTCAATTGGCCTTCCTACACATTTCCACCCACGCATTCTTCAAAGCCATGCTATTCCTATGTTCAGGCTCCATCATTCACAGCCTCAATGGAGAACAGGACATCCGAAAAATAGGAGGACTCCAAAAAATCCTGCCAACAACCACCTCTTGCCTCACTATCGGTAACCTAGCCCTAATAGGAACACCATTCCTAGCCGGTTTCTACTCAAAAGACGCAATTATCGAAAGCCTTAACACATCCTATCTCAACGCCTGAGCCCTCCTCCTGACTCTCCTAGCTACATCCTTCACCGCAGTCTACACCACACGCATAACCCTAATAGTACAAACAGGATTCGTTCGCATTCCCCCCCTAGCCCCAATAAACGAAAACGACCCCGCAGTTCTCTCCCCTCTGACCCGCCTTGCACTGGGAAGTATCACAGCCGGATTCATCATTACTTCCTTTATCCTCCCTACAAAAACTCCACCGATAACCATACCAGTATCCATCAAAGTCACTGCTATCATCGTTACAATCCTGGGCATTATCCTAGCCCTTGAAATATCAAAAATAACCCACGCCCTAATCCTCCCTAAACAAAACTCCTTCACAAACTTCTCCACAACCCTAGGATACTTCAACCCACTAGTTCACCGCCTAAGCTCCACAAGCATCCTAAAAGGAGGGCAAAACATTGCCTCACATCTAATCGACCTATCCTGATATAAAACACTAGGGCCAGAAGGCCTAGCTACCCTCCAACTGATAGCCTCAAAAAGTGCAACCACCCTCCACACGGGTCTAATTAAAGCCTACCTAGGATCCTTTGCATTATCAATCCTCATCATACTTGTATCCACCTACAGACACCCTAATGGCCCTCAATCTACGTAAAAACCACCCCCTCCTGAAAATCATCAACGATTCCTTAATCGACCTTCCAACCCCATCCAACATCTCATCCTGATGAAATTTTGGATCACTGTTAGGAATCTGCCTAACAACCCAAATCGTCACAGGATTACTACTAGCCACACACTACACAGCAGACACATCCCTAGCCTTCTCATCCGTCGCCCACATATGCCGGGACGTACAATTCGGCTGACTCATCCGAAACCTCCACGCAAATGGAGCCTCCTTCTTCTTCATCTGTATCTACATCCACATTGGCCGAGGACTTTACTACGGCTCCTACCTAAACAAAGAAACCTGAAATATCGGGGTCGTACTGCTCCTAACCTTAATAGCAACTGCCTTCGTAGGCTATGTATTACCCTGAGGACAAATATCCTTCTGAGGAGCCACAGTAATCACCAACCTATTCTCAGCCATCCCCTACATCGGACAAACCCTAGTGGAATGAGCCTGAGGAGGGTTCTCAGTAGACAACCCAACCCTCACCCGATTCTTCGCACTACACTTCCTCCTTCCATTCGTCATTGCAGGACTTACCCTAGTACACTTAACATTCCTACACGAAACCGGATCAAACAACCCCTTAGGAATCCCCTCAGACTGCGACAAAATCCCATTCCACCCTTATTACTCCATTAAAGACATTCTAGGGTTCGCAATAATAATCGCACTACTAGCTGCCCTCGCCCTATTTTCTCCCAACCTGCTAGGTGACCCAGAAAACTTCACCCCAGCCAACCCACTGGCCACTCCCCCCCACATCAAACCTGAATGATACTTCCTATTCGCATACGCCATCCTCCGATCCATCCCAAACAAACTAGGAGGAGTCCTAGCCCTAGCCGCCTCAATCCTTGTACTATTCCTARTTCCCCTCCTACACAAATCCAAACAACGCTCCATAACATTCCGCCCTCTATCCCAAATCCTATTCTGAACCCTAGTCGCCAACCTCCTAGTCCTGACATGGGTGGGTAGCCAACCAGTCGAACACCCATTCATCATCATCGGTCAACTAGCCTCCCTTAGCTACTTCACCATCATCCTAATCCTCTTCCCCCTAGCGAGCCTGCTAGAGAACAAATTACTAAACCTCTAATTAACTCTAATAGTTTATAAAAACATTGGTCTTGTAAACCAAAGATTGAAGATTATACCCCTTCTTAGAGTTACCCCATCAGAAAGAAAGGAATCGAACCTTTATCTCCAGCTCCCAAAGCTGGAATTTTTAGCTAAACTACTTCCTGACCTACCCCACCTCACTAAACAGCCCGAATTGCCCCCCGAGATAACCCCCGCACAAGTTCCAAAACCACAAACAAAGTTAGTAACAGGCCCCAGCCGGCAATTAAAAACAGGCCCGCCCCCCAAGAATAGAACATCCCTACTCCACTAAAATCCAACCGAACTGAAGACATACCTGCATTATTCACTGTCCCCCCTCCAAACATACAATCAGAAAAAACCTCAACCCCCCCTGCAACTACCCCAACCCCTACTACTAAACCTAACCCTAAACCGTACCCTAAAACCCGTCAATCCCCCCAAGACTCAGGATAAGCATCCGCCGCCAATGAAACCGAGTACACAAAGACCACCAGCATCCCCCCTAAATACACCATAACCAACACCAAAGAAACAAAAGAGACCCCTAAACTCACCAATCACCCACATCCCGCGACAGACGCTACTACTAATCCCACCACCCCATAATAAGGCGAAGGGTTGGACGCAACCGCCAACCCTCCCAAAGCGAAACATACACTCAAAAACAGAACAAAGTTCATCATAATTCCTACTTGGACTTTCTCCAAGATCTATGGCATGAAAAGCCACCGTTATGGGACTTTAACTACAGGAACGGACCCCCCCCTTCCCCCCCCATAACTTTTTTATAGGGTATGTATTACTTTGCATACTATTATATTCCACATCAGGCATTATATTAATGTAGTATATTCCACATAAACTGTCATGCTCGTCCAGACCAAACTCAAATATTAGATCCCATGACTGGCCATTCATACGAACTCATTCTAGCCCCCATTTCTACCACCCCACATCACCCTCAAGCCGTTCAGCCCTATAACACACAAGCGTCGCCCAAGATCGGTACATGCTTAATAGTACATACAACAGTCCGGTACACGAGGAACCACCCGCACTAACTATGATTGCACTGAGCCCATATACTCACATTAACCGATGTCCTCACGCGCCCCCAAGCCAGAGAGCCTGGTTATTTATTAGTCGGTCTCCTCACGAGAAATCAGCAACCCGGTGTTAGTAATGTCCTTAGCCCTTGGCTTCAAGGCCATACATTCCCCCTACACCCTGTCCCAACTTGCTCTTTTGCGCCACTGGTTCCTTTTTCAGGGCCATAACTTGGTCCATTCCTCCTAACTTGCTCTTCACAGATACAAGTGGTTGGCCTGCATAACTCCTCTAACCTCTCTTAATCGCGGCATCTGGCCGTTTTTCCTCTTGTTTTCTTTCTGGGGTTCCTTCAATAAACCCTTCCAGTGCGTAGCAGGTAATCCCTTCCTCTTGACGTGTCCATCACATGGTCGTCGTACGGTTTGTTGCCCTCAGGGACCCATACAAGTGTCATGGCTTGCGGATAGGTACGTCTCATACTTGACACTGATGCACTTGCGATAGCATTCATGAAGTCGGCGCTATTTACCTCTCGGGTAACAAATAGTGTCATGGTCGCTGGACATATTCATTATACTTCCACTTACTAGGAACTTATACTTAAAACCCTCATTTTTCCGCCCGCGGAAAATTTTTTTCATTGACACAAATAAAATTCGTTAATTATTTAACTGCAAGTCCCTACATTTTCTCAATTCGTTCACCATTCATTCGTTTCACATTTCATTTCCCCTGACTTCCTCTTAAAATTACCTCAACACAAACAATAAAAAAATCTCTCCAAAACACAAAACATTTTATATGAAATGTTACTACCAACCCACCCCACCATAAACTTTCATTGATTCACAAAACTTTTCCCCTCAAATTGTAGGAAAAGTTACTAAAAATCAAAACCTAAACAAAAACACACGCCGGTCAACCAC